AATTCCTTGTCGTGTGTCGAAGACCAGGAAGGCAAAGAATCCCCCCTAGAATCATTTGTTCCCTTCATTTTTCTTTTCGTTATATTCCCCGCTTAGTCTAGTATCTAGTCGAATTGAATTCTCGACTAGAAAACTTTTGATACACTATATGACATTGAAATATCCGATCTATCATATGATAGATCGTGATATCATTCCAATTGAAATTGGAAAAAGTCAAAGAGTCTTTTTCGCAATCCAATATATATATATATTATAACTAATAATCTAGTACAAGTAATTCCAAACTTCTCGTAGATGTATAAGAAAAGTCGAAACAAACAAAAACAACCTTCTCATAATTTATTTATTTATTGATCATCCAAAATTGTCAAAGAATTGTCAACAAGAATTTTGTTCTTGTTACAAGCTTGATGTTGATAAATACACGAATCTAGAAATTCATTTCGGACAATTGAACCTTCTCGAACTGTTTCTTTTTAAGAACCAAAAAGATTTGTGCCAAAATAACAGATGCAAAGAAGAACAAAAGACCTTGTACGCGCAGTGGGTCTTGAAGTACTATTTCCGCGTCTCCCTGACCAAATCCACCCACATTAGGATTACTCGTTAATGGTTGATCAAGTTTGATGGATTCACCCTCTGAAACAAGAAGCTCTGGTCCTGGAGGGATAATATCAACCACTTCACGTCCATCCGAGGCATCCGCTATGTTTATTTCGTATCCGCCCTTTTCTTTTCGTACAATTTTATTTACTATACCTGCTGCTGTGGCATTATAAACTGTATTATTACTCTTGCTTCCGTCAGGATAAATCTGACCCCTTCCTCTGTTACCCCCTACATATATCGGATATTTTAAGAAGTGAACATCGTTTTTAGTGGCAGGGTCCGGCGAAAGAATAGGAAAGGTAATTTCACTATATTTTTTCCCAGGAACAGGACCTATAACAAGAATATTTTTTTTATTGGGGCGGTAGCTCTGAAAAGAAAGATTGCCTATCTTTTCTTTCATCTCTGGAGAAATACGATCGGGTGGGGCTAATTCAAATCCCTCAGGTAAAATAAGAACAGCCCCCACATTCAAACCCCCTTTTTTGCCGTTAGCAAGAACTTGTTTTAATTGCATATCATAAGGAATTCGAACAACTGCTTCAAATACAGTATCTGGAAGCACCGTTTGTGGAACCTCAATATCCACAGGCTTATTAGCTAAATGGCAATTGGCACATACAATACGTCCAGTCGCTTCTCGTGGATTTTCATAACCTTGCTGTGCGAAAATGGGATATGCATTCGAAATGGATGACCGAGTGATTATATATATCACGAGCGATATGGAAATGGATCGAGTAATCTGTTCTTTTATCCAAGAAAAGGTATTTATAGTTTGCATGGTCCAATCATTGATTCCGAAAATTTCTACAATAAATTGGGTAGGTTGCTAGTATAGTTCCCTATCCCCGATTCTGCTATTTACTTTAACCGAAACTGAATTTTATGAAATAATATTACTGGAATATGGGAGGAACTCCCCGCCTTAGATGGGTAGAAATATAAAGAGGAAGTACAATTTTGAATGCTTTGGTTATGTACAAAGTAACAAACATTCGAATTCTAAATTCGAATTGGATTTAGATTCGTATACCCTTTTTTATTCTTTTCAGTCATTCATTGAATGATAAATCACTACAAGTGATGGGGATACACGATTTAAATAACGGAAAATCCAATATTTCAAGATTGTATCTAGAATGACTGGAAAAGTGGAAACAAGACCAGATATAATTTGATCGTTATGGGCAAATCCAAAATCTTTGTAGATAGAGCCAATCATTAGTTCCCAACCATGGGGCGAGTGAAATCCGATACATAAATCAGTTAATAAAAGAATAGAAAAAGCTTTTATTGTGTCACTTAAGTTATATAGGAATTCCTGAACCCAAGAGTTAAGAAGAATAAGTTCTTTATTTGCCAGAATAGAATAACCGCTTAGAATAAGGAAACAGATTAAATTTGTCGAGAAGTGCAAAATAATATGGATACAATCCTCATTATGCATCTTGATCAATTGAATCGTTTCATTGTGGATTCCTATACGAAGCTTTTGTAGATGTGTTTCCGGATATTCCTTTATCATTTCGTCCAACAAGCGGAGCTCCTCTAATTCGATGAAGTTTTCTATAAGATTTTTTTCTTGAATAGCATTCAAAAAAGTTTCAGATTGTTTAGTATTCCACCAATTAGTAACCCAAGATTCCAGACTTTTTTGAAATGATAGAGAGATCCACCAGGGTAAGAATACTATAGATACAAGATATAGAAAAGAAATAAATGCTTTCTTTTTTTCCATTTTTTTTTTCATCTATAAATTGTTAATGAACCCGTCGCGTTCGTCGACTTTATGCGATCTAATATTTCTATCAAACATGAATTCTATTCCAATGTATCGAATCCATGAATCTATTTTTTGTTTTTTTGTGATTTAATAATTAGTCCTTGAATCTTGAAAGAATACAGAAATAGACAAAAAGTCCACTTTGAATTTGAATGAAGAAATGATAAAAAAAAAGAGTGTTTCCGGATATTGCAATTGATCCAAGTCGAAGCAAATCAATTCCTTCCTTTCGATGAATACACGGCAGAGCGACTTTATTTTTCAAAATACTTCAATTGGTACACGCAAGAAATAGGCCAATTCAGCAGCTTTTTGTTCAATTTCTCGTGGAGTCAAATTCTCATCAGTACGAGTCAAAGGAATGGCTCCCTGGCCTCTGGTTTCCAAATAAAGGACACGACGAGTATAAATACCCTCTTTAAGTTCTATTCTAATAGACTGAATATCGTTTATAAGAAATCGGAAGAAGATGCGACGGTTTTTTCCAGGGAATCCCCAACGAAAAATACAGACTATTCCTTCTTTTCTATCGAATCGATCATAACCACTACCTACATTCCACGAAATTGCACACCATAAATATGAGCTAATAAAGAGGCCCGCGATCCCATAGAAAGACATCACGATTCCTTGTGGAAAAAAAAGAATTTGCTGGGAGGGAAATAAAGATATCAAATTTCTACCAAGATAGCTGGAAATTCCAACCAATAAGAATCCTAATGAACCTAAAAAAAGGATAAAGGCCCAGCAGAAATTACTTATTTTTCGAGATCCCGTTATAAGTTCTACCCATATACGTTCTGATCGCCAATTCATACTAGATCTGATTGCATTTAATTTGAATTGAAAGAATACCCAAAATGAATTGTACTTTCCTTACTCTGTCTTGTTTCCGATGTAACTCTCATCAACTAGTCCTATTCTGATGTCGGATGTGTTTCACTTTTACTTTTCTTTTTATTTAAATATTTATTTCTATTTTCATTTTTAGTTAGATCAAAATAATAACATCGACCCCTATGTAGTCCTCTTTCCACATACATAAGGGCTCTTTCATTTATGTTCGGAAGAAATCGCGTGGCATACCATCCCGCTAAATAGATATCTGTGTTATGATTCAAGTCTAAGTCTTGAAAAAGAAGAAGATCTAAACAATCTTATTTTTTTGAACATAAAGAAATAAAGAAGCTATTGCAATTGCCGGAAATACTAGGCCTACTAAAGGCACCAAAATAGATGGAAAGTTCATAGTTGTCATAGAATGGGTACCTCGATTTACAATATTGTAATTGTACCTGTTTGTTATATTTTTTTGTTGTTATTATATTAATTAATTAATTAGAATTCTATAGAAGGAGTATAGTATATAATAAGTACAAGGAATGTAGAACTAAAAAATAAATTAGCTTTCTACATATAATATATGATAATCGACTTTATTTTCTTATTCTTCATCTTTTTTTCTTTCTTTTGCTTCTACTAATTCAAGAAAATAGAAGATTTCTTATAAACTCAATTTCCAAAGGATTCGTTAGAGTCTGATCCAAGAGGTATTTTTAATAAAGATTCCCAGAAAATATCGAAAGATGCAAAAAGCTATTTTTTAATTCGAATTCTATACATATGTAAGTGTAAGAAGGGAACATGCCTTTTTTTTTATTTGACTAATTTCACAGAAGAAAAAGGAAGAAGTCGTTCTTTTATCTTGTTGATCGAGTTTTCCTAATTATTCACATTTTAAAATTCTTTTTCTTATTCCAAAATTAGGGTGTTGCCAACCAAAAACCCCCATTCTCTGGTTTTTACTTTGATTCCAATAAACAAAAAAACAAAAGATTTTTTGACACAAATAAAAAAAATGGACCTTAATCCTCGACTTTATTTTGATTCAAAGGAAAAAAAGCATGCAGCTGAAATAACTCACTTAGAACGCCTTTTAAAAGATTACGTGGTACGATTGGATCGAATAAACCCTTATGGAATAAAAATTCGGCTGCTTGTGAACCTTCAGGTACTGTCTTATTCAATGTTTGTTCAATCACTCTTTTACCCGCAAATGCAATGTAGGCGTTAGGTTCGGCAATAATGATATCCCCCAACATACCGAAGCTGGCTGTCACCCCACCAGTAGTAGGAGATGTAAGGATTGATACATAGAATAACTTTTTATTTGATTGATAATCATATAAAACAGACGAGATTTTAGCCATTTGCATTAAGCTCAAGCTTCCTTCTTGCATGCGGGCCCCGCCGGAAGCACATACTATAATAAGGGGTATGAATTTATTGGCAGCATACTCAATCAACCGGGTGATTTTTTCCCCTACTACAGATCCCATACTACCTCCCATAAACTGAAAATCCATAACCCCAATTGCTACAGGAATACCGTTTAGTTGACCTATACCTGTTTGAACAGCTTCAGTTAAACCTGTCTTTATTTGATAAGAATCAATACGATCTTTATAAGCTTCCTCCTCTGAATGAAATTCAATAGGATCCATAGAGACCATATCTTCATCCATAGGATTCCAAGTACCCGGATCAATCAGAAGTTCGATTCTGTCTGAACTACTCATTTTCAAATGATATCCACATTGTT